CCAAGTATCACAACTCTTTATACCCATCCCGTATATTGTCCTTTTTGTTCCGTGTTGGAATAGAAACTTATTACTTTTTTTATTAGTTAGTTATTAGACGAGATTTTACAAAAAAAAATTTTCATATATAGTGAAGTGCTAATCTGGGTTCCCACAAAAAATCCTTTTTTCAATACTCACACTCTTTATTAGTTATTAGATTAGTTAATAATATTATTGATTGGATTTATATGTTTATTCTGACAGGAAAAAGATATTCAAATAAATTATTTTTCATCGAATGACTATTCATCTATTGTATTTTCATGCAAAGCAAATAGGGGGCAAGAAAACTCTATGGAAAGATGGTGGTTCGATTCAATACTGTTTAAGAAAGAGTTCGAACATAGGTGTGGTCTAAGTAAATCAACGGGCGGTCTTGGTCCTATTGAAAATACCAGTGAAAGTGAAGATCCGGATAGAAATGATATGAATAAAAATAGTCATAGTTGGGGTGGTCGTGACAATTCTAGTTACAGCAATGTTGATTATTTATTCGGCGTCAAGGACATTGGGAATTTCATCTCTGATGAAACTTTTTTAGTTATGGATAGGAATGGGAACAGTTATTCCATATATTTTGATATTGAAAATCATATTTTCGAGATTTATAGTGGTCATTTTTTTCAGAGTGAACTAGAAAGTTCTTTTTATAGTTATTGGAATTTTAGTTATCTAAATAATGGATCTAAGAATGACGATCCTCACGATGATCATTACATGTATGATACTCAATATAGTTGGAATAATCACATTAATAGTTGTATTGACATTTATCTTGAGTCTCAAATCTTTATTGATACTTACATTGTAAGTGGTAGTGACAATTACGGTAACAGTTACATTTCTAGTTCTGTTTGTGGTGAAAGTAAGGGGTCCGATATAAGTACCAGCACGAATGGTAGCACTATACTAGAAAGTTCCAATGATCTGGATGTAACTCAAAAATACAGACATTTGTGGGTTCAATGTGAAAATTGTTATGGATTAAATTATAAGAAAATTTTAAAATCAAAAATGAATCTTTGTGAACAATGTGGATATCATTTGAAAATGAGTAGTTCAGATAGAATCGAACTTTCGATCGATCCGGATACTTGGGATGCTATGGATGAAGACATGGTTTCTTTGGATCCCATTGAATTTCATTCGGAAGAGGAGCCTTATAAAGATCGTATCGATTCTTATCAACGAAAGACAGGATTAACTGAAGCCGTTCAAACAGGCATAGGCCAATTAAACGGTATTCCCATAGCACTTGGGGTTATGGATTTTCAGTTTATGGGGGGTAGTATGGGATCCGTGGTTGGGGAGAAAATAACCCGTTTGATTGAGTACGCTACTAACAAATTTCTCCCTCTTATTATAGTATGTGCTTCCGGGGGGGCGCGTATGCAAGAGGGAAGTTTGAGTTTAATGCAAATGGCTAAAATATCTTCTGCTTTATATGATTATCAATCAAATAAAAAGTTATTCTATGTACCAATTCTTACATCTCCTACTACAGGGGGGGTGACTGCTAGTTTTGGTATGTTGGGAGATATCATTATTGCCGAACCCAATGCCTATATTGCATTTGCGGGTAAAAGAGTAATTGAACAAACATTGAATAAAACAGTACCTGAAGGTTCACAAGCGGCTGAATATTTATTCCAGAAGGGCTTATTCGATCTAATCGTACCACGTAATCCTTTAAAAAGCGTTCTGAGTGAGTTATTTCAGCTCCACGCTTTCTTTCCTTTGAATCAAAATTCAATAGAGCATTAAGTTCCTTTTTTATTTGTAGAAAACAAGTAGTTAGTTTATCAGAATCCAAGTAAAATGAATATGAATGGGGTTTCTTTGTTGACATAAGATCTAAATTGTAATAAAGAATCAAAAGTTGCGGATAACTCTTTTTTATCTATATTCTTGATTACTAATTCAGTTAATAGGCCTCTATCAACAAGAAAAAAGAGTGAATTCTTATTAAAATTCTAATTTAATAATTAATATTATTAATTATTAAATTAGAATTATTATAAGATATCTTTATAAATAATAATAACAGGTACAAATAGTAAATTGAGGTATCCTTTATATGACAACTTTTGACTTTCCCTCTGTTTTGGTGCCTTTAGTAGGCTTAGTATTTCCGGCAATGGCAATGGCTTCTTTATTTCTTCATGTTCAAAAAAATAAGACTGTTTAGATCTGATGGGCCCAACTCTCATCCATTTTTTTTTCAAAACTAAGACTTGTATCATAACGCAGATATCCATTTAGTGGAAGAAGGTATAATATGCGGCGCTTCCGTCGAACATAAAGGAGGGGCTCTTAGGCCTGTAGAAAGATGATATGGGGGTAAAGAAATTCTATCTATTTGAAAAAATATCAGGATCACCGGATGGCTGAACTGTAAAGTCGGTGTATCTATATGTATATCGATGGGATCATACGAAGGGTATGTTTTTATTTTAGATCTAACTAATTTGATAAATTACTCTTAAAGGTTCACATCAAACTAGTACTAGTTGATGAGAGTTACTTCGGAAACAAAAAGAGTAAAGTCTAGGGTATTCTCTCAATTCCAATAAAACGAAACCAGATCAAGTATGAGTTGTCGATCAGAACATATATGGATACAACCTATAACGGGGTCGCGAAAAACAAGTAATTTCTGCTGGGCCATTATCCTTTTTTTAGGTTCATTAGGATTCTTGTTGGTTGGAACTTCCAGTTATCTTGGGAGAAACTTGATATCTTTATTTCCGTCTCAGCAAATCCTTTTTTTTCCACAAGGGATTGTGATGTCTTTCTATGGGATCGCGGGTCTCTTTATTAGCTCCTATTTGTGGTGCACAATTTCGTGGAATGTAGGGGGTGGTTATGATCGATTTGATAGAAAAGAAGGAATGGTGTGTATTTTTCGTTGGGGATTCCCTGGAAAAAATCGTCGCATATTCCTCCGATTCCTTATAAAGGATATTCAGTCCGTCAGAATAGAAGTTAAAGAGGGTATTTATGCTCGCCGTGTCCTTTATATGGACATCAGAGGCCAGGGGGCCATTCCCTTGACTCGTACTGATGAGAATGTTACTCCACGGGAAATCGAACAAAAAGCTGCCGAATTGGCCTATTTCTTGCGTGTACCGATTGAAGTATTTTGAGAAATGAGCTGAGAGAATGCTTTCTCAGCAGGAAGGAAAAACTAAAGAATCCCCCTTTTCTATACTATAACTTAACTGAAGTTTCTTCATAATGCTCATTCTAGTCAAAGAAGACGTATACGTAACGTAACAACCACAAAACAAAACTATTTTTGTGGTCTTTTATGTGTATGGAAATCTACACAACTTAATTCAATAACAAAAACAAAATAAGTAACAAATCAAAAAAGTGGATTCATCTTTTCTATTTTATATCAAAGCATTTGGAAATACAGAAATTTTTTTGAATCCAATATTTGTTGGAATTGACAGTTTAGATTCCGATAGATCCTATTTTTTAAATTTTTAAAAATTATTTATTTTTTGTAAATTTGTAAATTGAGGTTTCTTTTTATACTTTCTTTTGTGTTCCTTAATGACCAAACGTCTTCTATTTTAATGATAACTAGTCAATTTCTGTATTGTTTTGCCACTCCTTTTTGATCAGCACAATATTTATTATATTCTTCATAAATTTCCCTCCATTTTTTTTATTCCGGACTCTGAGTAGTCAGTGAAATTTTTTTAAAATAGAAGATATTTTGATATAATGATAGAAAATAATATTCATTATCTGGAAATAATATAATATTTTTTTGTTAATTATTTGAATTCGAAGTGAATTCTTAATCTATTTCTGTGTTCTTTCTACATTCAAAGACTAACTCCAAAATCACAAATAAAAAACAGTGAATAGATTCATAGGTTCGATACTTTGTAATAGAACTAACTCATGCACGAGAGAAATATTGGATCGCGTAGAGTCAACTAATGAGGTCGGTTCATTAAAAATTCATAGACGAAATGAAAAATGGCAAAAAAGAAAGCATTCACCCCTCTTTTCTATCTTGCATCTATAGTATTTTTGCCCTGGTGGATTTCTCTCTCATTTAATAAAAGTCTGGAATCTTGGGTTACTTATTGGTGGAATACTAGGCAATCTGAAATTTTTTTGACTGATATTCAAGAAAAAAATATTATAGAAAAATTCATAGAATTGGAGGAAATCCTTCTCTTGGAGGAAATGATCAAGGAATACTCGGAGACACATCTACAAAACCTTCGTATAGGAATCCACAAAGAAACGCTCCAATTAATCAAGATACACAACGAGGATCGTATCCATACGATTTTGCACTTCTCGACAAATATAATCTGTTTCGTTATTCTAAGCGGTTATTCTATTTTGGGTAATGAAGAACTTGTTATTCTTAACTCTTGGGCTCAGGAATTTCTATATAACTTAAGTGACACAATAAAAGCTTTTTCGATTCTTTTATTAACAGATTTATGTATCGGATTCCATTCGCCCCATGGTTGGGAACTAATGATTGGCTTTGTCTACAAAGATTTTGGATTTGCTCATAATGATCAAATTATATCTGGTCTTGTTTCTACTTTTCCAGTCATTATAGATACTCTATTTAAATTTTGGATTTTTCGTTATTTAAATCGTGTTTCTCCGTCACTTGTAGTGATTTATCATTCAATGAATGATTAAAAAAGGATCTACTAATATTAATCCAATTCAATTCTAACGTTTCTTACTTTGTAGTTGTATATAAGCAAAGCATGGAAAATCATACTTACTCTTTCTATTTATACCCATCCCAAAGATTTATTCTATATATTAAATATTAATATTATTTATTCCAGTAAAATTATTCCAGTAAATAGCAGAATCGCGGATAGGGAACTAGGTTAGCGACCTACCAAATTTATTGTAGACATTTTTGGGCTCAATGCTTGGACCATGCAAACTAGAAAGACTTT